TTAAAAATAAGCTAAATAAAGCTTTTGGGTTCATACCTCAACTATAAAGGAAATCCCTTTTTTTTAAGTTAATAAAGTGCCTGATAAAAGGATTATTCTGATAGGATAAATTATGTAATTTTTTACCTTTATTATATTTTATAGAATTAAACTATATCTAATAACTTCAAAAATTATTGTGCCTCTTACACTAAAATATAATTTATAAAATATGAATAATTTTCATTTTAGAATTTAATTAATTAATTCTTATTTTTTATTATTTTAATATCTAATTCTAATAAAATATTTTTTTTATTTATTTTATTTTTTAGAACTTTAGTTTCTATTTCAGCTAATTCATGATTAGGTTGCTGAATTGGATTAGAAATTAATTTATTAAGTTTTATTCCCCTTATTTCAACCCCTAATAATTTATTAAATTCAGAAGCTTCCCTCAAATATTTCCTTACTCAATCAATTGCTTCAATTAATTTTTTATTTTCAATTTTATTAAATTTATTTTTAATAAAAAATTTTTTTTTTAATAACTTTTTTTCTATTATCATTAATTCTTCTCTTCTTATAAAAATAGGATCAATTCCATTTCATTTTTGATTCCCCAATATTATAGAAGGTCTTTCATGATTTAATTGTTTTATTTTAATAACTTGACAAAAAATTACCCCAATAATTCTTTTATCTTATTATTTTAATTTAAATTTTTTATATTTTATTATAATTTTTAATGTTTTAATTGGGGCTATCGGAAGATTTAATCAAACTTCTTTACGAAAATTAATAGCTTTTTCCTCAATTAATAATTTAGGTTGAATAATTTCATCTATAGTTATTAGTGAAAATTTATGATTAATTTATTTTATTTTTTATTCAATTTTTACATTTATTATATGTTTCTTATTTTACATTATTAATACTTTTTTTATTAGTCAATTATTTTTTTTTAATATAAATTTTTTAATTAAAATTTCTATTATAATTAATTTTTTATCTTTAGGAGGTTTACCTCCTTTTTTAGGATTTTTTCCTAAGTGACTTGTTATTAATTATTTATTAAATAATAATTTTTTTATTATTTCTTTTGTATTTGTTATATCAAGTTTAATTTTATTATTTGTTTATATTCGAATTATTTATTCTTCTTTATTATTTTTTTCTTTTAAATTAAAATGATTTAAAATTTTTATTAAAAATAATTATTTATTTTTTATTTATTTTTTTAATTTTATTTCTTTATTAGGTATAATTATTAGAACTTTTTTTTTCTAAGGTTTTAAGTTAATTATAAACTAATAATCTTCAAAATTATTTATAAAGAAGTTTCTTTAAGCCTTAGTATTATTACACCTTAAAATTTGCAATTTTATATCATTATTTGAATATAAGACTAAACTAAAATTTAACATAATATATAATAATAAAAGAGATATTTCTCGTTAATAAATTTACAATTTATCGCTTATAACTCAGCCATTTTATTTATTTGCGAAAATGACTTTTTTCAACAAATCATAAAGATATTGGAACTTTATATTTTATTTTTGGAATTTGAGCAGGAATAGTAGGTACATCTTTAAGTTTATTAATTCGTACTGAATTAGGTAACCCAGGCTCATTAATTGGAGATGATCAAATTTATAATACTATTGTAACTGCACATGCTTTTATTATAATTTTTTTTATAGTAATACCTATTATAATTGGAGGATTTGGAAATTGATTAGTTCCTTTAATATTAGGAGCCCCAGATATAGCATTCCCTCGAATAAATAATATAAGATTTTGACTTTTACCCCCTTCATTAATTCTTCTTATTTCTAGCAGAATTGTTGAAAATGGAGCAGGAACAGGATGAACAGTTTACCCCCCACTTTCATCTAATATTGCTCACGGAGGATCTTCTGTTGATTTAGCTATTTTTTCTCTTCACTTAGCGGGTATTTCATCAATTTTAGGAGCAATTAATTTTATTACAACTATTATTAATATACGAGTAAACAATATATCTTTTGATCAAATACCCCTATTTGTTTGATCAGTAGGTATTACAGCTCTTTTATTATTATTATCTTTACCAGTATTAGCTGGAGCTATTACAATACTTTTAACTGATCGTAATTTAAATACATCATTTTTTGATCCTGCTGGAGGAGGGGATCCAATTCTTTATCAACATTTATTTTGATTTTTTGGTCATCCAGAAGTTTATATTTTAATTTTACCTGGATTTGGGATAATTTCACATATAATTTCTCAAGAAAGTGGTAAAAAGGAAACTTTTGGTTATTTAGGAATAATTTATGCTATAATAGCAATTGGACTTTTAGGATTTATTGTTTGAGCTCATCATATATTTACAGTAGGAATAGATATTGATACTCGTGCTTATTTTACCTCAGCTACTATAATTATTGCAGTGCCAACAGGAATTAAAATTTTTAGTTGATTAGCTACTCTTCACGGAACTCAAATTAACTATAGCCCATCTATACTATGAGGTTTAGGATTTATTTTCTTATTTACAGTAGGAGGATTAACAGGAGTTGTATTAGCTAATTCTTCCATTGATATTACTCTTCATGATACTTATTATGTTGTTGCACATTTTCATTATGTTTTATCTATAGGAGCTGTATTTGCTATTTTTGGAGGATTTATTCACTGATATCCATTATTTACAGGATTAACTATAAATCCTTACTTATTAAAAATTCAATTTATTTCTATATTTATTGGAGTTAATTTAACTTTTTTCCCTCAACATTTTTTAGGGTTAGCTGGGATACCTCGTCGTTATTCAGATTATCCTGATAGCTTTATTTCATGAAATATTATTTCATCATTTGGTTCCTATATTTCTTTATTTTCGATAATTATAATAATTCTTATTGTTTGAGAATCAATAATTAATCAACGACTAATTCTTTTTTCATTAAATATATCTTCATCTATTGAATGATATCAAAATTTACCTCCTGCTGAACATTCATATAATGAATTACCTATTTTAAGTAATTTCTAATATGGCAGATTATATGTAATGGATTTAAACCCCATTTATAAAGGACTATCCTTTTTTTAGAATATGGCAACATGATCTAATCTTAATTATCAAAATAGAGCATCTCCTTTAATAGAACAAATTATTTTTTTTCATGATCATACTTTAATTATTTTAATTATAATTACAATTTTAGTATCTTATCTAATAATTAGTTTATTTTTTAATAAATATATTAATCGATTTCTTTTAGAAGAACAAATAATTGAATTAATTTGGACTATTCTACCAGCAATTACCCTTATTTTCATTGCTTTACCTTCTTTACGACTTTTATATCTTCTTGATGAACTTAATAATCCTTTAATTACTTTAAAATCTATTGGACATCAATGATATTGAAGTTATGAATACTCAGATTTTAATAATATTGAATTTGATTCATATATAATTCAATCAACTGATAATTTATCTAATTTCCGATTATTAGATGTAGATAACCGAATTATTTTACCTATAAATAATCAAATTCGTATTTTAATTACAGCTACTGATGTTATTCATTCATGAACTATTCCATCTTTAAGAGTAAAAGTTGATGCTAATCCAGGTCGATTAAACCAAACAAGATTTTTTATTAATCGACCTGGAATTTTTTATGGTCAATGTTCTGAAATTTGCGGAGCTAATCATAGTTTTATACCTATTGTAATTGAAAGAATTTCAATTAAAAATTTTATTAATTGAATTAATAGTTATTCATCATTAGATGACTGAAAGCAAGTACTGGTCTCTTAAACCATTTTATAGTAAATTAGCAATTACTTCTAATGAAAAAAGAATTAGTTAAATATATAACATAAATATGTCAAATTTAAATTATTACCAAGTAATATTCTTTTATTCCTCAAATAATACCTATTAATTGAATTTTTTCTCTTTTATTTTTTTTATCTATTTTTATTATTTTTAATATTATAAATTATTTTATTTTTAATCATAAAAATATTAATTATAAAAATAATAATAAAAAATTTTTTAAAAATAATTTTTATTGAAAATGATAAATAATTTATTTTCAATTTTTGATCCTTCAACTAATATTTTTAATTTATCAATTAATTGAGTAAGAACTTTTATTGGGTTAATATTTATTCCTTATTCATTTTGATTAATTCCTAATCGTCATTTTATTTTATGAAATTTCGTTTCTTCTAAATTACATGAAGAATTTAAAACTTTATTAGGGCCTAATAGTTTTAATGGGTCAACTTTTATTTTTATTTCATTATTTTTTTTTATTTTATTTAATAATTTCTTAGGACTATTTCCATATATTTTTACAAGTACTAGTCATTTAAATATTTCACTATCTTTATCATTAACTTTATGATTAAGATTTATAATTTATGGTTGAATTAATAATACACAACATATATTTATTCATATAATTCCTCAAGGTACTCCAACTATTCTTATACCTTTTATAGTATTAATTGAAACAATTAGTAACATTATTCGACCAGGTACTTTAGCTGTTCGATTAACAGCCAATATAATTGCTGGTCATTTATTATTAACCTTATTAAGTAATACAGGTGTAAATATACCTAATTATTTACTAATTATTTTAATTCTTATTCAAATTTTATTATTAATTTTAGAATCTGCTGTTGCAATTATTCAATCTTATGTTATTACTATTTTAAGAACCCTTTATTCTAGTGAAGTTAATTAATTTATAATGACCCTTAATCATAATCATCCATATCATTTAGTAGATTATAGTCCTTGACCTTTAACTGGAGCTATTGGAGTAATAACTTTAGTTACTGGATTAGTAAAATGATTTCATAATTTTAACTTAAATTTACTTATTTTAGGATATATTATTGTCTTATTAACAATGTATCAATGATGACGAGATATTTGTCGTGAAAGTACATATCAAGGAAAACATACAATTTTAGTTACTAAAGGTCTTCGTTGAGGAATAATTTTATTTATTGTTTCAGAAATTTTTTTTTTCATTTCATTTTTTTGAGCATTTTTTCATAGAAGTTTATCACCTAATATCGAAATTGGATCTATATGACCTCCTATAAGAATTGTTCCATTTAATCCATTTCAAATTCCTTTATTAAATACAATTATTTTAATTACCTCAGGAATTACAGTTACATGAGCTCATCATGCTTTAATAGAAAATAATTTTACTCAAACCTCCCAAAGTTTATTAATTACTGTTGTATTAGGTATTTACTTCACTATTCTTCAAGCTTATGAATATATTGAAGCTCCTTTTACTATTGCTGATAGAATTTATGGATCAACATTTTTTATAGCAACAGGATTCCACGGACTTCATGTTATTATTGGAACTATTTTTTTATTAACTTGTCTTATTCGTCATATTAATAATCATTTTTCTAACTCTCATCACTTTGGATTTGAAGCAGCTGCCTGATACTGACATTTTGTTGATGTAGTATGATTATTTCTTTATATCTCTATTTACTGATGAGGAAATTAACTATTTATATAATATATTTAGTATATTTGACTTCCAATCAAAAAGTTTAATTTATTATTAATATAAATAATTAATTTAATAATAATAACATCCTTAATTATAATTATTATTGCTAATATTTTTATAATAATTTCATTTATTATCTCAAAAAAATCATTTCTTGATCGAGAAAAATGTTCTCCCTTTGAATGTGGATTTGACCCTAAATCTCTTTCTCGCATTCCTTTTTCCCTTCATTTTTTTTTAATTACAGTAATTTTTTTAATTTTTGACGTAGAAATTGCTTTAATTTTCCCTATAATTCCAACTTTTCTTAGAGTTAATTTTTTTACTTGATTTAAAATTAATTTTTTCTTTATTATTATTTTATTAGTAGGACTTTATCACGAATGAAATCAAAACATATTAGATTGAACAAATTAGGATTATAGTTTATTTTTAAAACATTTGATTTGCATTCAAATAATATTGAATTTTCAATTTATCTTAAATAAGAAGCAATTTGCATTTAATTTCGACTTAAAAGATAGAGTTAATAACTCCTTATTTATTAATTGAAACCAAATAGAGGTATATCACTGTTAATGATAAAATTGAATATAAATTCCAATTAGAAATATATAATAATTAAGCTGCTAACTTAATTTCTAGTGAATTAAATCATTAATATTTCTTAACATTATTTATATAGTTTAAACAAAACTTTACATTTTCATTGTAAAAATAAAAAATTTTTTTTTTATAAATATATTTAAAGATTTAATTAATCACCCTAATATCTTCAATATTATACTCTTTTTAAGCTATTTAAATAAATTATAATTAAAATAATAAAAATTATTATTCATAAAATAAATCTAAATAAATAAATTTTAAAATTATTTATTTGATAAATTATATTAACTAAAGAATAAAATTTAATAATTTTATATATTCCTTGTCCTCTATAAAGCTCACTTCATCCTATATCAATATTTTTACTTAAAATTTGACCAAATTTTAAAAAATAATAATTTAAACCATAAGTAGATAAATTAGGTAAAAATCATATTACAGTTAAAAATCCTCTTAAATTATAAAATATTAAAAATTTATTTAATGAATAAATATTTATATTTCTAATTAATCACCCTATTAATATCCCCATAATTCTCACATAAATTACTATTATTTTTAAAGAAAAAGGTAAATAAATTATATAAGGATAATAAAAAATTAATCAACTTAAAAATCTCCCTGAAACTAATCTTATAAATAATAAAACAAATATACTTTTTAATATAATATAATCTTCATCATATAAATTATAAATTGATAATAAATTATAATCATTAACTATTAAATACATTAATAATCGAATAGTATAAAATATTGTTAAACCTGTCGAAAAATAATATAAATAAAAAATTAATAAATTTAAATTTCTTATTCTTACTATTTCTAAAATTATATCTTTAGAATAAAATCCAGCTAAAAAAGGAATTCCACATAAAGCTAAATTTGAAATATTTAAACATAAAGAAGTTAAAGGAATATAAAATCTAATTCCCCCTATTATTCGAATATCTTGATTATTATTTATTATATGAATAATAACTCCAGCACATATAAAAAGTAAAGCTTTAAATATAGCATGTGTCAATAAATGAAAAAAAGCTAAATCATAAAATCCTATACTTAAAATTCTTATTATTAAACCCAATTGACTTAAAGTTGATAAAGCAATAATTTTTTTTAAATCAAATTCATAATTTGCACAAATTCCTGCTATTATTATAGTTAAACCAGAAAATAATAATAAAAATTTTAAAAAAAATATTTCAATTAATACATTATTAAATCGAATTAATAAATAAATTCCTGCAGTAACTAAAGTAGATGAATGAACTAAAGCAGAAACTGGAGTAGGAGCAGCTATAGCAGCAGGTAATCATGAGCTAAAAGGAATCTGAGCTCTTTTAGTTATAGCTGCAATAATAACTAATAAACTAATAACTTTTATTGAAAAATCATTTCTCATAAAATTTAAATAAAAAATATAATTTCAACTCCCATAATTTAATATTCAAGAAACTAACATTAAAATCATAACATCACCAATTCGATTAGATAAAGCTGTTAATATACCAGCATTATAAGATTTAATATTTTGATAATAAATTACTAAACAATAAGAAACTAACCCTAATCCATCTCAACCTAAAAAAATTCTAATTATATTAGGTCTAATAATTAATAAAATTATAGAAAAAACAAATAATAATACTAAAATAATAAATCGATTTAAATTTAATTCAGAACTTATATATCTTTTTCTATAAAAAATTACAGAAGAAGAAATTAAAGATACAAATATTATAAATAATAAAGATATTCAATCTAATAAAATAGAAAATACAATATTAATTGAATTAAAAGAAATAATTTCCCACTCCAAAAAAATTACTATATTTTTTATAATAAAATAAATTATTATAAAAAAATTAATTAATATAAAAAAAAATAAAAAAAAAAAACTAATAAAACAAATATTAAATTTATTAATGACTTAAAATGAATACATCATATTTTTGACTCCACAAATCAATATTTTTTTTAAATTATTTAAGTAAAATCAAATTATTCTATAATCAATTTTTATAACTAAAATATTTAAAGGTAATCAATGTAATATTAACACTAAATATTCTCGTGAAGTACCTGTATAAAATCTATAAATTCCCATGTTATATTTTCCATGTTGAGTATAGGAATATAAATATAAACTATACCCCGCTCTAAAAAATGAGATGCATATTAACATAATTATTCTTAATCAAGATCATCTAACTAAACTATTAATTAATCTAATTTCCCCCATTAAATTTAGAGAAGGAGGAGCGGCTATATTCGAAGATATTAATAAAAATCATCACAATCTTATAGAAGGTATAAAATTTATTATACCCTTATTAATAAATAATCTTCGTCTATTTAATCGCTCATAATTTATATTAGATAAACAAAACATTCCTGAAGAACATAACCCATGACCAATTATTAAAATATAAGAACCCATATATCCTCAATAATTTATTGTTATAATACCACCAATTACAACTCTTATATGAGCTACAGATGAGTAAGCAATTAAAGATTTTATATCAATTTGACAAAAACATTTTAATCTAATATAAAATCCCCCAATTAATCTAATTACTATTCAAATAAATCTTATTTTTAAATTAATTTCTTGTAAAATAATTATTACTCGTAAAAGCCCATAACCCCCTAATTTTAATATAACTGCAGCTAAAATTATTGAACCAGAAATAGGAGCTTCTACATGAGCCTTAGGAAGTCATAAATGAACAAAATACATAGGTATTTTTACTAAAAAAGCTATTACCATACATAAATATAATATTAATAAATTGTAGTCATAAAATTTTAAAAAATAAATTATTATATAATTTATATTCTTATATAAATAAAAAATTCCTATTAATAAAGGTAAAGAAGCAAATAAAGTATAAAATAATAAATATATTCCAGCTTGAATTCGTTCAGGTTGGTAACCCCAACCAATAATTAATATTAAAGTAGGAATTAATCTTCTTTCAAAAAATAAATAAAATATAAATAAATTTATTGTTCTAAAAGTTAAATATAATATTATTATTAAAAAAATAATATTAAATAAAAATAAATGAGAATAAAAATTACTTTTGTATAATCTCTCTCTTGCTATAATTATTAATCTACTAATTCAAATTCTTAGTAAAATTAAACCATAAGAAATTATATCATATCCTAATATATATCTTAAATTACAAAAATTTATAATATTAATAGTAGAATTTATAAATATTAACATTATAAATATTAATAATATTTGAACCAATCAAAATATATTTTTTTTAAAACATAAAGGAATTATAAAAATTATTATTAATAAAAATTTTATCATTAAATTAAATTAAAACTTTGAAAATAATCATTTCCATGAGTTCGAATTATAGAAACTAAAATTGATAAGCCTAAAGCACCTTCACACACTGAAAAAACTAAAAATACTATCAATATATATATATTATAGTTAATTATTATAAGATATAATAATATTAAAAAAAAAATTCTTAATACTATAAATTCTAAACTTATTAAAATAATTAATAAATGTTTATGTTTAGAAACAAAAATTATATTTCCAATCATAAATATAATAACAATAATTAATCTTATATTTAACATTAGTTTAAGTTTTTATAGTTTAATAAAAAACTTTGGTCTTGTAAATCAAAAATAAGAATAATCTTTAAAAACTTCAAAGAAAAAGATTTTCTTTATCTATAATCTCCAAAATTATTATTTTTATAAACTATTCTTTGATATTTTAAAAATATTTTTATCTCTTTTATTAATTTCTATTTCAGTTTTTTTATATTTTATTAATCATCCCCTTGCAATAGGTTTATTAATTTTAATTCAAACCCTTCTTATTTGCTTAATTTCAGGAATATTAATTAACACTTATTGATTTTCCTATATTCTTTTTCTGGTTTTTTTAGGAGGATTATTAGTTTTATTTATTTATGTGTCAAGAGTTGCTTCAAATGAATTATTTAAAATCCATCTTATTAATAAATTTTTATTTATTTATATTTTTTTTATTATAATTTTTAGAATTTATTTTAAAAATAATTTAACTTGAATAAATTTTTCTATTAATGATGAAATAATTAATTTATTTAATTCAAATTTATTTTTTAATAATGAATATAATTTTAGTTTATCTAAATTATATAATAAACAAAATTATTTTATAATATTAATATTAATTATTTATTTATTTATTACTTTAATTGCAATTGTAAAAATTACTAATATTTTTTTTGGTCCTTTACGATCATTTAATAACTAATGATAAGCTTTTATAAACCTATCCGAAAAAATCACCCAGTAATTAAAATTATTAACGGATCATTAATTGATCTTCCTACACCATCTAATATTTCATCTTGATGAAATTTTGGATCATTATTAGCTTTATGTTTAATAATTCAAATTTTAACTGGATTATTTTTAACTATATATTATACAGCTAACGTAGACTTAGCTTTTTATAGTGTAAATTATATTTGCCGAAATGTAAATTATGGTTGATTAATTCGAACTTTACATGCTAATGGAGCATCTTTTTTTTTTATTTGTATTTATTTTCATATTGGACGAGGTATTTATTATGAATCATTTAATTTAAAATTTACATGAATAGTTGGGGTAATTATTTTATTTTTACTTATAGCTACAGCTTTTATAGGATATGTTCTCCCTTGAGGACAAATATCTTTCTGAGGAGCCACAGTTATTACTAATCTTTTATCAGCAATTCCTTACTTAGGAACTATATTAGTAAACTGAATTTGAGGAGGATTCGCAGTAGATAATGCAACATTAACACGATTTTATACATTCCATTTTTTATTTCCTTTTATTATTCTTATATTAACTATAATTCATTTATTATTCTTACATCAAACAGGATCAAATAATCCTTTAGGTATTAATAGTAATTTAGATAAAATTTCTTTTCATCCATTTTTTACATTCAAAGATTTAATTGGATTTATTATTTTAATTTCAATTTTAAGTTTACTTTCTCTTATTAATCCTTATTTATTGGGGGATCCAGATAATTTTATTCCCGCTAATCCATTAGTTACCCCCATTCATATTCAACCTGAATGATATTTTTTATTTGCATATGCTATTTTACGATCAATTCCTAATAAACTAGGAGGTGTTATTGCTTTAGTAATATCTATTTTAATTTTAATTATTTTACCTTTTACCTTTAATAAAAAAATTCAAGGTATTCAATTTTATCCCCTAAATCAAATTTTATTTTGATCTTTAATTACAACAATTATTTTATTAACTTGAATTGGAGCACGATCCGTGGAAACACCTTATATTCTAACTGGACAAATTTTAACATTAATTTATTTTTCTTATTTTATTATTAACCCAATTTTAAATAAATTTTGAGATAAATTAATTTTTAACCTATAATTAATTAATGAGCTTGTATAAGCATTTGTTTTGAAAACTTAAGAAAGAATAATTATTCTATTAATTTATACTAAATTTATTTTATATATTAAAATTATTTTTACCCCTATAAAAAATAATAAATAATTTAAAGATAAAGGTAAATATCTTTTTCAACATAAATATATTAATTTATCATAACGATAACGAGGTAATGTTCCTCGAACTCAAATAAAAAAAAAAGATAAAAATACTAATTTTATATAAAATATTAAATTTAAATCATAACCCCCTATATAAATAATTACAAATAATAAACTCATAAATAAAATACTAGAATATTCTGCTAAAAAAATTAAAGCAAATCCCCCTCTTCTATACTCAATATTAAATCCCGAAACTAATTCTCTTTCACCTTCAGCAAAATCAAAAGGTGTTCGATTAGTTTCAGCTATTAAAGAAGATAAAAAACATATTCTTAAAGGAAATATTATTAGTAATAATCAAACTAAATATTGATACTCTCTAAATTTAATTATATTAAAATCTATAATTAAAATAATTCTAGATATTAAAATTAATGATAATCTTACTTCATAAGAAATTGTTTGAGCAACTGCTCGTAAACCTCCTAATAAAGAATAATTTCTATTAGAAGATCACCCAGCAATCAATAAAGTATAAACACCAATTCTTGTACAACATAAAAAAAATAATAATCCTAAATTAAATGTAATTATATTAAAAATATAAGGAATAACTATTCAAATTATTAAAGATAAAGTAAATCTAACAATTGGAGAAAAATAAAAAGAAAAATAATTTGAATAATTTAAATAAGCTTGTTCTTTAGAAAATAATTTAATAGCATCACAAAATGGTTGTAAAATTCCTATTATCCCTATTTTATTAGGTCCTTTTCGAATTTGAATATATCCTAAAACTTTCCGTTCTAATAAAGTCAAAAAAGCAACCCCAATTAAAACCCCAATTAATAAAATTAAAATCCCAATAAAAATATTATATAAATCWTRTATTATCATATACTATTTATATAATTTAATTATACATTTATGACTTCTAAAATCATCACATTTTTCTGTCAAAATAGTTTATTACCATTAAATTATTAATATTCATTAAATTTTAATTATTAAAAATATTTGATCCTTTCGTACTAAAATATTTTTTTTTATTAAAGATAGAAACCAACCTGGCTCACACCGGTTTGAACTCAGATCATGTAAGATTTTAATGATCGAACAGATCAAAATTTTAAACTTTTGCATTTAAATTTTATCTTAATCCAACATCGAGGTCGCAAACTTTTTTTTTTATTTGTACTAAAAAAAAATATTACGCTGTTATCCCTAAGGTAATTTTTTCTTATAATCATTAAAAATGGATCATATATTCATTTATTTATGTTTAATTTATAAAAAAAGTTATTTAAATTTTTCTATCACCCCAATAAAATATTATTTTTATTTTTAATTTTTAATTATACATATAATCTTAAATAATATTAATATAAAACTCTATAGGGTCTTCTCGTCTTTTAAAATTATTTTAGCTTTTTAACTAAAAAATTAAATTCTATTCTTAAATTAGAGACAGTTTATATTTCATCAAATCTTTCATACAAGTCTTCAATTAAAAGACTATTGATTATGCTACCTTTGTACAGTCAATATACTGCAGCCCTTTAATATATCATCAGTGGGCAGATTAGACTTTAAATTATTAATCTAAAAGACATGTTTTTGATAAACAGGTGAATATAAAATTTTGCCGAATTCCTTTAATTTAATTCTTATTAATTAAATTTTTTTTTATTTACAATATACTAATTTTATCATTATAATTAATTTTTTTTTTATTTAAAATTATTATTTTATATAAAATTAAATTTATATTAAATTTTATTATTAATAAAATTTTTTATAATAAATTATAATTTTTAAACAATATAAATTTTAAAAATTTTAAATTAAATTTAAATTATTATAAATTTTTATATTAAAGCTTATCCCTTAATATATTTAATTTTAAAATTTTTTTATTAATTTCAATTAATAAAAAAATTTTTTAAATTTTAAATTAAATTTTTTTCTAAAATAACTAGATATATTTAAAAACGATTAACATTTCATTTCAAATTAATTATTTAAAATAATTTTTCTACATTAATTCTTATAATTAATTAACTCTTTTAAATTCGAGATTTTTTTTTTTAAAAAACATTTTTTAAAAAACTCTGATACACAAGATACATTAAATTAAAATTACTTTTTTATTAATTTATTTTCATTTATTTCAAATTTCTTTCTCAATACTAATTTACTATAAAATAATTTATTTTTTTTCTAAAAAATACTTTAATACCCCCCAATATTAAAAATTTTTTTATTATTATTATTTTATTAATTTTCCCCCTCAAATTAATTAATTAATTTAATTTCTTTTCAATGTAAATGAAATACTTAACAAGCTCTAATTTGTTCATTCTAGAAACACTTTCCAGTACCTCTACTTTGTTACGACTTATTTCAATTTTTAAATGAAAGTGACGGGCAATATGTACATATTTCAATTTTTAATCATTTTAAAAAACTAATTAAAATTACATTTAAATCCACCTTCAATTAATTTTACAATATTCTATTCATTTAAATAATTTTATTGTAATCCATCTTTAACTTAATTATAATCTGCATCTTGATCTGAATTAAATTTTATTTTAAATTTTAAAATATTATTTTTATTTAAAAATATTTTTATAACAATGATATACAAAATTATAAATTAAGTAAATTTATTCGTGGATTATCAATTACTAGACAGATTCCTCTAAATGAACTAAAATACCGCCATATTATTTAAGTTTCAATAATATTTTATTTACTATTTTAGTATTTTTTATTAATTTTTTAATAATAGGGTATCTAATCCTAGTTTATAATAAAATTTATTAATTCATAATTTTTAAATAAATTTTAATTAAATTAAAATTTCACTTAATAATTTAATATTTAATTTAATATTTAATATTTATTATATACTGAAATATTTTAATTTAACTTTTGTTTAACCGCAACTGCTGGCACAAAATTAGTTATTAATTTAAATATTACTAAATCTTAATTTCTTAAATTTTTAATTTTAATTACTGTTAATAAAAATTAATTATTTTTTAAATAATTAAAATTTTATACTAAAATTTACATGTAAAATAAATTTATAATAAAATATGAAAAACATAAAAAATTTATCTATTCAACTTATTTTTTACATAGATTTTTTTTTTTTTTTTTTTTATATTATATATTTAATAAACATTAATAAATTTTTATTATTTCTCTTATTTCTTTTTCAGTAATATTGTTATAAAAATTAATTTTGATTATAAATCAATTTAAATTCATTTAAATAAATATATATTATAAAAATTATATTTTAATTAAATAAAACCTTAATTTATATATATAAATATAAATTAATTAATTTATTTATTAATTAATATTATTTATATAATTTAAATATTTAATATATATATATTATATTATATATATATATATATAAAAAAATAAATCTATATTTATTTTTATATGTATATACATATATATATTTATATGTAAAAATAATTTAAATGTAATTTTTTTGTTAATTTTTATTAAACCGTAGTTAATAAATTTTATATAAATAATTAAA